AAGAAATTCTAAAGTAAAAAAGTAAAGATATTAAAGAAAAGATATAAAGATTATAAATATATATATATATATAGTAAATAAATATAGTAATAGTAAATAAATATAGTAAATAGAAAGAAAGAATAGAGGAACCCGGACCCTTCTCTTGACAGTAATATATGTTGTATATGTAAATCCTAGATGTGAAAAGAGTCATAATTTATCTATAAAAGGGAAAAAAATAGGGTACATAAAGAAGAATAGGTGCACAAAAAAAAAAGAAAAAAAAATACAATATACAAGAGTAAAATAGAAAAAATTGAAAATTGACTCATTCACTGAGTAAAGGATTGAATTGGATTAGATTGCTCAATCGAATGCTAGCTCCCTTTTATTTCTTATGGAATTAACCGATCAACTTGCTATCGGATATTTATTTTCGATTCAGTACTTTTCAAAAAAGAATTTCGACATATTTAGTATGATTTATGATTATGAGAAGCAATCCCACTACTTCCGATCCTGTGGTTTCTACACTTCAAGAACAAAACCTAGGGCGTATCGCTCAAATTATTGGCCCAGTGCTGGATGTCATTTTTCCACCGGGTAAGATGCCTAATATTTATAATGCTTTGGTAATTAAAGGTCGAGATGCTGTCGGTCAGCAAATTAATGTAACTTGTGAAGTACAACAATTATTAGGAAATAATCGAGTTAGAGCTGTAGCTATGAGTGCTACAGATGGTCTGATGAGAGGAATGAAAGTGATTGACACGGGAGCTCCTCTAAGTGTTCCAGTCGGGGGGGCTACTCTCGGACGAATTTTCAACGTTCTTGGAGAGCCCGTTGATAATTTAGGTCCTGTCGATACTCGCACAACATCTCCTATTCATAGATCTGCACCCGCCTTCATACAGTTAGATACAAAATTATCAATCTTTGAAACAGGGATTAAAGTGGTGGATCTTTTAGCCCCCTATCGCCGTGGAGGAAAAATCGGACTATTTGGGGGAGCTGGAGTGGGTAAAACAGTACTCATCATGGAATTGATCAACAACATTGCCAAAGCTCACGGAGGCGTATCCGTATTTGGTGGAGTAGGTGAACGTACTCGTGAAGGAAATGATCTCTACATGGAAATGAAAGAATCCGGGGTGATTAATGAAAAAAATATTGCAGAATCCAAAGTGGCTCTAGTCTATGGTCAAATGAATGAACCGCCAGGAGCTCGTATGAGAGTTGGCTTGACTGCCCTAACCATGGCGGAATATTTTCGGGATGTTAATGAGCAAGACGTACTTCTATTCATCGACAATATATTTCGTTTCGTTCAAGCAGGGTCCGAAGTCTCTGCCTTATTAGGTAGAATGCCTTCTGCAGTGGGTTATCAACCTACCCTTAGTACGGAAATGGGTTCTTTGCAAGAAAGAATTACTTCTACCAAAGAAGGATCCATAACATCAATCCAAGCAGTTTATGTACCTGCGGATGATTTGACCGACCCTGCTCCTGCCACGACATTTGCACATTTAGATGCTACTACCGTATTATCAAGAGGATTAGCTGCCAAAGGTATTTATCCAGCAGTAGATCCCTTGGATTCAACGTCAACTATGTTACAACCTCGGATCGTTGGCGAGGAACATTATGAAACTGCGCAAAGGGTTAAGCAAACTTCACAACGTTACAAAGAACTTCAGGACATTATAGCTATCCTTGGGTTGGACGAATTATCCGAAGAAGATCGTTTAACTGTAGCAAGAGCACGCAAGATTGAGCGTTTCTTATCACAACCCTTCTTTGTGGCAGAAGTCTTTACTGGTTCTCCAGGGAAATATGTTGGTCTCGCAGAAACAATTCGGGGGTTTCAATTCATCCTTTCCGGAGAATTAGACGGTCTTCCCGAGCAGGCCTTTTATTTGGTGGGTAACATCGATGAAGCTACCGCGAAAGCTATGAACTTAGAAGAGGAGAGCAAATTGAAGAAATGACCTTAAATCTTTGTGTACTGACTCCTAATCGAATGATTTGGAATTCCGAAGTTAAAGAGATTATTTTATCTACTAATAGTGGACAAATTGGGGTATTACCAAACCATGCCCCCATTGCCACGGCTGTAGATATAGGTCTTTTGAGAATACGGCTAAACGATCGATGGTTAATGGTGGCTCTTATGGGCGGTTTTGCTAGAATAAGTAATAATGAGATCACCATTTTAGGAAATGGTGCGGAAATTAGTACTGACATTGATCCACAAGAAGCTCAACAAACTCTTGAAATAGCTGAAGCTAACTTGAGTAGAGCTGAGGGTAAGAGACAAGCAATTGAGGCAAATCTAGCTCTCAGACGAGCTAGGACACGAGTAGAAGCTGTCAAAGCGATTTCCTATTAGTATTCAATTATTCAATAACAAAATCAAAAGAATTCTTTATTATACACTACACACTACATCTTGATTCCACAAATTGAACACAATAAAGTCTAATTTGATTAATCTGATGATATAACGAAAAAAAGAGGATGGGTAGAAAAACTTATTAGATATCATGTAATCCGGTATCTAATAAGTTCTACCTACTATTGGATTTGAACCAATGACTCCCGCCGTATGAAAGCAATACTCTAACCACTGGGTTAAGTAGGTCATTTATCACCACAAAAAAGGGCTCCATCACTTCGATGGAATGGATTATAGATAAAATATGTTTTCTAAACAATATCAAAGTAAACATAAACAGATCATAGAGTTATCATATCATATGGGATTATGGGATAACCTTCTTGACAAGAAATTGTCTCTATGTTAAAATGGTTATGACAAGGGCTATAGCTCAGTTAGGTAGAGCACCTCGTTTACACGTGCGCCAATGTTTTTCAAGGGAACCTTTTATGCAATGACCATAATTTATCTTTTTGATAAGTCGATGTCTTACTCCGTAGATTCGAGAGAACAAGAGAAAAATAGCCTGACAAATTTGGTTTGATCCGGTTCAGTGCGAATTCCGGTTCCAAATAAAATAGAACCTACCATTGTAAGGTAAATGCCCAGTCCGTTCAATGCCAGGCATAATGAGCATAAGGATCTCAAAAGAACCTCTTTTCGTCCTATGAACTTTGAGGTGTATGAAGTCTCATATTTTACTCTTGCAGCGGAGCGATAGAGACTGCATTTCACTTAGGTTGATCTAGGCCGAAGGCAGACCTAAAGAAAGGTCACCCTTCTTTGAAACACTTTGGTATTGCTCCTAGATCAGGATACAAATAATGAATCAGAGCACATGGAGCCATCTCATTATCTTATTATCTTCATTATCTTACTATAAAGAAAAAATATGGTGGACTAACTGATCTTTACATCAGTTGATGAAAGAGCCCAATGCAAAAAAATGCATGTTGGGTCTTTGAAACAGTTCAAATCATTTCGATAATAATAAGTTTTCTCTGTTTTACCGAGAAGGTCTACGGTTCGAGTCCGTATAGCCCTAATATATTATATATTCCTATTCCATTTTTATTTTGTTTTGTATAGAAATTTGAGTAGTAGTAGTAGGAACAATAAAATAAACACAATAATTCATTCCAACGGACCAATTGGTATTTGTCAAATCTCGGATCAAATACTCATCTCTCTTCATCCACATTCATGAATTTCATGAATGAATTACATATAATATTTAATATTTTTCTTATTTTTTTTTAATTGTTTTTAATCGAATTGAAAATTGAATTTGTAATTTCTTTATTGAATTCTGAATTATTGAATTTCTTATTTACTAATTTACTATAAAATAAGGGATTCTTTACTTTTACTTTCTATTTATAAGATATAAGATCAATATGAAATATAAAAAATATACATAACAATAACATAATAAGTAGAATAGAAAATAAAAATAACTAAGTATAAGAGCATGCTATGTCTACACATCACATATAGAAATAGAATCGAAAGGAGAAAAAAAAAGTAAAAAATAGAAGTGGGATGACATTAGATGAATCTTGAAACAAGGTATGTCCTATAGCAAACAAACTCTCAACTATGCGACTTTATTTGATCAAAATTCTTTTCTTGTTTCATCTAAGAAGTTCTAGATGATTTGAAAATCCCAATTCAAATGGAATAATTCAGCCTATTCCACATTTACTTTTATGTTTCTGCTTCACGAATATGATATTCTCTGAGCATTCTTAATAATATCAAGCATTATTCCTATCTTGACATTTGTCATTTCTGGGATTTTAGCTCCGATTAGGGAAGGTCCAGAAAAGCTTTCTAGTTATGAATAAGGTATAGAACCCATGGGGGATACTTGGGTACAATTCCGAATTCGCTATTACATGTTTGCTCTAGTTTTTGATGTTGAAACGGTCTTTCTTTATCCATGGGCAATGAGCTTTGATGTATTGGGTGTATCTGTCTTTATAGAAGCTTTTATTTTCGTGCTTATCCCAATTGTGGGTTCAGTCTATGCATGGCGAAAAGGAGCGTTGGAATGGTCTTAGTTGAATATTTAGACAATCAAAATAAAAAGGAAGGAAAGGATGACATTGAAACAGTTATGAATTTGGTTGAGTTTCCATTACTTAACCAAACAACCCCCAATTCAATTATTTCAACTACATCGAATGATCTCTCGAATGGGTCAAGACTTTCAAGTTTATGGCCGCTTCTCTATGGTACCAGTTGTTGTTTCATTGAATTTGCTTCATTAATAGGCTCGCGATTCGACTTTGATCGTTATGGGTTGGTGCCAAGATCGAGCCCAAGGCAAGCAGACCTCATTTTAACAGCCGGAACAGTAACAATGAAAATGGCTCCTCCCTTCTTTAGTAAGATTATATGAGCAAATGCCTGAACCAAAATATGTCATTGCTATGAGAGCCTTTACTATTACAGGAGGGATGCTCAGTACTGATTCTTATAGTACTGTTCACGGAGTCGATAAGCTAATTCCTGTGGATGTATATTTGCCAGGCTTCCGCCTAAGCCAGAGGCAATTATAGATGCTATAACGCTATAACGAAACTTCGTAAGAAAATATCCCGAAAGATATTTGAAGATAGAACTGTGTATCAACAGGATAATCGATGTTTTACTACTAATCACAAGTTTTACCTTCGACGCAGTATTCATACTGGAAATTACGATCAAGGATTACTCTATAAATCACCATCTACTTCAGAGATACCTTTTGGATTTGAAATCTTTTTCAAATCCAAAAGGTCAGTATCTTCCTACGAATTAGTGAATAAGGCAGGGTTCCTTTGTTCAGAATAAGAAAAAGCGGGTCAATCATGAAAATGAAAAATTTCATTGTCAATGTGAAATATTTATACAAATAAAAATGTGGGAGAGATGAAGAAGATGCAGGTTCATTTATCTGATTGGCTAGTAAAGCATGAGCTAATTCATAGATCTTTAGGCTTTGATTGCCGAGGAATAGAGACTTTACAAAGAAAAACCGAGGGTTGAATTCCATTGTTGTCATTTCATATGTATATGGTTAAATTTATTTACGCTCCCAGTGTACCTATGATGTAGCACCAGGCGGATTTTTAGCTAATGTGTATCACCTTACGAAAATATGGTATGGTCCAGAAGAGGTATGCATAAGAGTATTTGAATAATCCTCAAATCCCATCAGTTTTCTGGATTTGGAGAAGTGCTTATTTTCAGGAACGGGAATCTTATGATATGTTGGGAATTTATTATGAGAATCATCCTCGCCTTAAACGTATCTTGATGCCTGAAAGTTGGATAGGTTGGCCTTTACGTAAAGATTATATTACGCCTAATTTCTATGAGCATCTTGGCATTTCACTTATAGATGAAACAGAGTAACTGGACTTTTCTTCGTATTGTGGAGGGGCTAAAAAAAAAATAGGCTCTCATTGCTATCCCCCAATTGGGAATATATCATATAATATACATTTCGTATGAGCAGAAACAATAGGATGACTCAAAAGAATTCTGTACCATGAACTTTGTACTGCGCACATCATTTAGTGGGGACTCCAGAGAGTCACTTGAGCAAGAGTGACAAAAAAATATGAAATTTGAAAGAAAAGAAAGAAGAGACGAGATGAAGAAATGCAAAATGAGCAGAATCAGAGTTTATTTGTACTGTGTTTGAAATACATCCTTTCTATTCCTATCCTTACACTCTTTTATTGAATCCTTTTAGCTCCTTTTTTTTGAGATATTCCTTTTGAGATATATACGAAATTTTAACATACTTTTGGAATAAAAAAAGTATGAACAGAGAGGAAAAAAATACAAATGAAAAAGAAAGTAAAGAATATCTATCCCGATCCTTCTCAATGAATTAATTTCATTTGTATGAGGTATGAATATCTATCCGATACATTATTCACGTGTCAGGAACCAGATTTGAACTGGTGACACGAGGATTTTCAGTCCTCTGCTCTGCCAACTGAGCTATCCCGACCATTTCGCGTGCATCATCCTAGTAGAGTACTTAGATTTATGTCAATGAAAAGAACTAAAAAATAAAATCTTAAAAAATTGGCCCTAGCCCCTGAATTTCTTAGATCTTCAAAAAGAAGACTTTCTTTGTAAATGTAAGTAAAAAGATACGGACTATGAATGATTCAATAACGGAGATTCCTTGAACATATATGTTCATATCGTATTATACAAACAAAATGAGATTGGATTGGAAGAAGATACGAGGATTTATATTCGTATCCATTTGTGAAAGAACAGAGTGAATGAAGCGAGAAAGATATTTCATCTTGTTTAAACCGAGCCACTGATGAAAAAAAAGAGGATGAGGATAAATAAAAAGCGAGGAAGTAAAATGGTCTTTTTATTGGGGATAGAGGGACTTGAACCCTCACGATTTAAAAATTCGACGGATTTTCCTATTACTATAAATTTCATTGTTGTCGGTATTGACATGTAAAATGGGACTCTCTCTTTATTCTCGTCCGATTCATCTTCAAAAGATCTATCAAACTCTGGAATGAATCATTTGATCACTGAATATTAGAATTCGATTCTTTTTTCAACTTCAATTAGAATTGATTCACAATAACTCTTCGATTTTTCATATATTTTTTGATCTCTATTATTCTAATTAATAGAGGGTTTCTATAGATCTTTATCTCATAATATTACTCATATTAATAGTAATATAAATAAGAAATAAATAAAGAATATAGAAAATAATAAATTATTCTATTATTTTCTAATAGAGTTATACTATTCTATTCTAGAATAATTAGAAGAATAGAATTCATAAATCAATTCTAATAGAATTAGAATAGAATATAGAATAAATAGAATATAGAATGAATATATATACTAATATATAATATAAAGATAAAAAAGATAAAGAAATAGAAGATTTCTTTTTTCCTATATAGAAATACAGAATAGGATTCGATATAATATTTGGGTTGTGATTAATCGTTTGCTATTTCAGTATGTATACGTACGTATTAGGTATATAAAGTTATCCTTTCTGTCATTTCGATAGAAAGATTTTAGCTACTAACGTAACGTAATCAATTTCATTCGTTAGAACAGCTTCCATTGAGTCTCTGCACCTATCCCTTTTTATTCTCATTTTCCATCGTTTTTTCTCTCAAAACAAAGATTTGGCTCAGGATTGCCCATTTTTAGTTCCAGGGTTTCTCTGAATTTGGAAGTTACCACTTAGCAGGTTTCCATACCAAGGCTCAATCCAATCAAGTCCGTAGCGTCTACCAATTTCGCCATATCCCCCTTTCCTTTGAGACAAGGATACAGTTGTAATTCCATCCAACTCTTTCATTTATCTTGGCACTTTTTAATTCATTAGGTAATGATTCCTATATCGAAAAAGTGTATGCTGCTATTTTTTTTTGCCCACCTTCTCTTCTATTCTATCATTTCATCTCTATTGGATGAACCTTATTTGTTTCAATATGATCAATACGAAATGATTCTATAATTGATGTATACGCAATTCAATATGGATAGATATATCCCACATATATCTATATGCCTTTCCTCCTCCTTCATTTTTACAGTGCAGTTTTGAATAGTGGAACGGTCGATATTCATTCTTTTTTTTTTCATTTCGAATTCTAATTTCATTGATATATTGATATTTTATATTCATAGAATTATGAATATGGAATAGAATTTCTATTTCTTATTTAGATAGATAATTTATCTAGATCTAAATAGTTTCTTTTCTATTTTCTAAATAGAATAGAAAATAAGAAAATATATAACTAAGAAATAGAATAAATTTCAAGAATCAATAAATATGAAATTAAATGAAATAAAAAAGAAGAAGAATCACTAGGTAATAGCTAAGATCCGATAGCTTCCTATACAATATGACTCTTATATCCGCCCGCTTAGCTCAGAGGTTAGAGCATCGCATTTGTAATGCGATGGTCATCGGTTCGATTCCGATAGCCGGCTCTTTTTCTTTATCGATTTTTTTCTTTCCATGATTGAAAATCTCTACTCTCGCTTTCTCTAAATGTTGGGTCCGATCTATTATGTCATGGTAACTTGCAGATATAGCTATGAATCAAAAAGTTTACTAGAACAATTAGATCTCTATAGAAGAAATTTGAAAATGTAACCTTCGCTTGAATTTCCTATATATACAAAAAATCCGAATATTGATAAAATTTATTTTATTCTGTTTTGTAGGGCTTTAGTAAATTGAGTTTTGCTTTGCTGATCCTTTAGTTCAGTCTGAATTTATATTTTTTTGTCAAATGAAAGTGAATCAAAAAGGAGCCTTTATATGTCTCGTTACCGAGGACCTCGTTTCAAAAAGATACGCCGGCTGGGGGCTTTACCGGGACTAACTAGTAAAATACCCAGATCCAGAAGTGATCTTCAAACCCAATTGCACTCTGTAAAAAGATCACAATATCGTATTCGTTTAGAAGAGAAACAGAAATTGCGTTTTCATTATGGTCTGACAGAGCGACAATTACTTAAATATGTGCATATTGCCGGAAAAGCCAAAGGGTCAACAGGCCAGGTTTTACTACAACTACTTGAGATGCGTTTGGATAACATCCTTTTTCGATTAGGTATGGCTTCGACCATTCCCGGAGCCAGACAATTAGTTAACCATAGACACATTTTAGTTAATGGTCGTATAGTGGATATACCAAGTTATCGTTGCAAATACCAAGATATTATTACTACGAAGGATAAAGAAAGATCGAAAGCTCTGATTCAAAATTATCTTGTTTCATCCCCCCACGGGGAATTGCCAAACCATTTGACTATTGACTCCTTACAATATAAAGGATTTATAAATCAAATAATAGATAGTAAATGGATCGGTCTGAAAATAAATGAGTTGTTGGTCGTAGAATATTATTCCCGTCAGACTTGATTCTAACAAAAATACAAAAGCAAGGTTCATACCAATTTTGACTCCTTTCGTTGAAGTAAATAGAGTACCTCGTGCCCTGTCTCATTCACGTAATAGGATCTTTTTTTTTTATTTTCAATATCAATACGATATTTCTATTTGTATTTTACCTATCACAGGGATTCATTAGGGATAGAGAATGTCTAAAGGGTCTTACCATTAGAATAATGATATCAATTCTTATTTTATTTGATACATTGTAGTCGGTAACGTTGATGAATGAAAAGAAACGGAGAAAGAGGGATTCGAACCCTCGGTAAACAAAAGTCTACATAGCAGTTCCAATGCTACGCCTTGAACCACTCGGCCATCTCTCCTACAGAATGTTATTCTTGACCAAAACCCGAATGAATAGCGAGTCTTTAATCTTAATTGTAGTACATGTATGACCGCCCGATGGTTCCATAATAAGAAATTTATTTTCCAATTTCATATTTATCAACAACAACTTCTTTCATCAGCTAACATGTAATTCATGAATCGTCCGATGAATCTTTCTATTTCAATTGTATGGTGTGGCACATACACATTATGCAAACAAAAAGGATGGTTTTTTATTTGAATTTGATTTTATCATGGAATGATTATTCCATTCTTTTCCT